GTTATTGTAGCTTAAACATAAAGCACGGCACTGAAAATGCCGCGATGGGATAAAATTCAAACCCCAAAAACACAAAGCTTTGGTCCTAAGCTTACTGCTATTTATAATCAAAATTACACATGCAAACATCCGTACACCAGTGAAAATGCCCATTAATAAACCACGGAGCAGGTATCAGGCACGGCCAGCCAGCCCAAAACACCTTGCTTTGCCACACCCACACGGGTAATCAGCAGTGATTAACATTAAGCCATGAGCAAACATCGACAAACTCGACTTAGTTATGATTAATAGGGCCGGTAAATCTCGTGCCAGCCGCCGCGGTTATACGAGAGGTCCAAAATAGCAGACATCGGCGTAAATCGTGACTAGAACCATTCCCAAAACATAAGAAATAAACTAAGGCCTAACCGTAAAACACAGGCCTAACGAACACAACAAATTCTTATACAAAGGAAGTTTGACCCACGAAAACTAAGAAACAAACTAGGATTAGATACCCTATTATGCTTAGTAGTAAATAAGGCACCCACACTACCAAGATGCCCGCCAGAAAATTACGAGCGAAAAGCTTAAAACTCAAAGGACTTGGCGGTGCTCCACACCCGATTTAGAGGAGCCTGTCCTGTAATCGATACCCCACGCTACACCTCACCACTCTTTGCCCCCAGCCTATATACCGCCGTCGCAAACTTACCCCATGAGGGTAAAACAGTAAGTACAATAGTTATATGACTAAAACGTCAGGTCAAGGTGTAGCTCATAGAGTGGCAGAGATGGGCTACATTTTTTATTACAAAACAAACGGCAAGAAGCCGTGAAATCGGCTTCCAAAGGAGGATTTAATAGTAAGACAGACAAGAAAATCTGTCTTAAACTCGCTCTGGAGCGCGCACACACCGCCCGTCACCCTCCTCTAATAACGTTAAACAACATTCATAATGCACACAAAACACACAAGATGAGGTAAGTCGTAACATGGTAAGTGTACTGGAAAGTGCACTTGGAATAACAAAAAGTAGCTCAAACAGAGCATTCAGCTTACAATTGAAAGACGTTAGCAACAAACTAACCTTTTTGAGCCAAAATTAGCCCAACCACCAATACTAACTGACACAATAAAAAACAAATCATTTGACAAGACTAGTAGAAGTGATCAAAAATCATCTAAGGAGCTATAATGACAGTACCGTAAGGGAAAAAATGAAAGAATAATGAAACATATAAGCAAAAAACAGCAGAGACCAGCCCTCGTACCTCTTGCATCATGGTCTAGCGAGAATCATACAGACACACTGACTACTAGCCTGTACTCCCGAACTCAAGTGAGCTACTTCAGAGCAGCTAACATGAGCGAACCCGTCCCTGTAGCAAAAGGGTGGGATGACTCAGAAGTAGAGGTGAAAAGCCTACCGAACTTGATGATAGCTGGTTGCCCGATAAGTGAATATTAGTTCTACTTTAGATTTATGTAACACAACAGCTAGTGTAAAATTAATCTAAAATTTACTCAATGAGGGTACAGCTTCATTGACACAGGATACAACCTGAAATAGAGAGCCATTATCCAACATATGAACCCGTAGGCCCTAAAGCAGCCACCAAAAAAGAAAGCGTCATAGCACATAAACCACAAAAATACCCAACACATAAAACTTCTCCTAACCCAAATCGGGCTACCCCATAACAATATGGAGGAACCAATGCTAGAACTAGTAACAAGAATATTTTCTCTGCGCATAACTGTAAATCAGTAATAGAAGATCTACTGAACATTAACAAACCTACAAATGTAAACCAAACATTTAACGAATTGTTACCCCGACACAGGAATGCCAAAAAGAAAGATTAAAAGCCCAGGAAGGAACTCAGCAACCTTCAGCCCCAACTGTTTACCAAAAACATAGCCTTTAGCCCTACAAGTATTAAAGGTAACGCCTGCCCAGTGACACTGTTTAACGGCCGCGGTATCCTAACCGTGCAAAGGTAGCGTAATCACTTGTCCTCTAAATAAGGACCAGTATGAACGGCTAAATGAGGGCTGACCTGTCTCCCAGGGCCAATCAGTGAAACTGATCTACCAGTACAAAAGCTGGTATAATAACATAAGACGAGAAGACCCTGTGGAGCTTTAAATCTACCCCAAGGCTTATACTAATAAACCAGCCAAATGGATTAAGACTTTAAGTTGGGGCGACTTCGGAATAAAACAAAACTCCCGAGCATAAAGAAAATTTCTCTAACTGAGGCCTACACGCCAAAGCAAATATTGACCCAGTATTACTGATCAACGAACCAAGTTACCCCAGGGATAACAGCGCCATCTTCTTCGAGAGTCCATATCGACAAGAAGGTTTACGACCTCGATGTTGGATCAGGACACCCCAATGGTGCAGCCGCTATTAAAGGTTCGTTTGTTCAACGATTAATAGTCCTACGTGATCTGAGTTCAGACCGGAGCAATCCAGGTCGGTTTCTATCTATGTAACAGCTTTCTTTAGTACGAAAGGACCAAGAAAGCAGGACCAATGTCAACAACACGTCCTCCACCAAAGGTTGAACCTATCTCAAACCAACAACTAACCCAATTAACTGAAGACAACAGACTTAGTTAGGGTGGCAGAGCCAAGTATATGCAAAAGACCTAAGACCTTTTAAACAGAAGTTCAAATCTTCTCCCTAACCATGATCAATAACCTACTAAATCACATTATTAACCCACTTATGTACATTATCCCAATCTTAGTCGCTGTTGCATTCCTAACCCTCCTAGAACGAAAAATCCTAGGATACATACAACTACGAAAAGGCCCAAATATTGTAGGCCCATACGGCCTACTACAACCAATCGCAGACGGTGTAAAACTATTTATTAAAGAACCAATTCGCCCCACAACCTCATCCCCAACCCTATTTATTCTAACCCCAACACTAGCCCTTTTTATTGCCCTATCTATTTGAACACCAATGCCAATACCAACCGCACTAGCCGACCTAAACTTGGGACTATTATTTATCCTAGCACTCTCAAGCATCTCAGTCTACTCAATTCTCTGATCCGGCTGAGCATCAAACTCAAAATATGCCTTAATTGGGGCTCTACGAGCAGTTGCACAAACCATCTCATATGAAGTTACACTAGGAATTATTCTCCTGGCCATTGTAACCCTCTCAGGGGGATTTTCATTAAAAACCATTACAACTACACAAGAACACACATGAATAATTTTATCCTCATGACCCCTAGCAATGATATGATACATTTCCACCCTAGCAGAAACAAACCGGGCACCGTTCGACCTCACAGAGGGAGAATCAGAACTAGTATCCGGATTTAACGTAGAGTACGCAGCAGGTCCATTCGCCCTATTTTTCCTAGCAGAATATGCAAACATCCTAATAATAAATACGCTATCCTGTATCCTATTTATTTCACCGGGAAACATCCAATCAGAACTATTTTCAACCAACCTAATACTAAAAACAACCTTACTAACAATAGGCTTCCTATGAACACGAGCCACATACCCACGCTTTCGATATGATCAACTTATGCACCTATTATGAAAACAATTCCTACCGTTGACACTAGCCCTATGCCTGTGACACATCTCCATACCAATTTCTATATTCTCTTTACCACCCCAGTCGTAAAAGGAAACGTGCCTGAACTACTAAGGGTTACTTTGATAGGGTAAACAATAGAGGTTAAAATCCTCTCGCTTCCTTAGAAGAATGGGACTTGAACCCACACCAAGAGACTCAAAATCTCAAGCACTCCATTATGCTACCCTCTAGTAAAGTCAGCTAACTAAGCTATCGGGCCCATACCCCGAAAATGTTGGTTTAAACCCCTCCTCTACTAATGAGTCCAACCGCAACTATAGTCCTAATTTCGAGCTTAGCAACAGGCACCATTATTACCACATCAAGCCACCACTGATTATTGGCCTGAATTGGCCTAGAAATTAACACCCTGGCTATTATCCCAATTATCTCAAAACAACACCACCCACGATCAACAGAAGCCGCAACAAAATACTTTTTAACACAAGCAGCTGCCTCCGCCCTCATTTTATTCTCAAGCACGATCAACGCATGAGACACAGGAACATGAAATATTTTATCAATAACCAACCAACAAGCCAACATTCTATTAACCGCAGCCCTGGCCATAAAACTAGGCCTCGCACCCATACATTTTTGACTACCAGAAGTACTACAAGGATCAACAATAAAAACAGCACTCATCATTAGTACTTGACAAAAACTAGCCCCCATAGCCCTAATATACCTCACAATCAACAACTTATCCCCAACAATCCTCCTAATAATAGGCCTTCTTTCAACAACTATCGGCGGCTGAGGCGGCTTAAACCAAACACAACTACGAAAAATCATAGCCTACTCATCAATCGCACATCTAGGCTGAATCGCAGCAATTGGCCCAATAATAACTAACATCATAACCCTGAACCTAATAATCTACATTACCATAACAACCTCCATATTCTCCATATTCCTCATAACCCAATCAAAAACCATCCAAGACACAACAATATCTTGAACCTCCTCCCCAACTGCTACAATTACTATAATACTTACACTACTATCCTTAGGCGGACTGCCACCATTATCCGGATTTATACCAAAATGACTAATCCTAGAAGAACTAACAACACAAAACCTTGCCCCAATAGCCACACTCCTAGCCATCACATCCCTACTAAGTCTCTTCTTTTACCTTCGACTAACTTACACCACAACCCTAACACTATCACCAAACCCATCCATAACCAACCATAAATGACGATTCAAATCCAAGACTCCAATATTAATTGCTATAACCCTCCCAGCCTCTACTATAATCCTCCCACTAACCCCAATAATTTTACTCTAGAAACTTAGGATTAAACAAACCAAGGGCCTTCAAATCCCAAAACAGGAGTGAAAACCCCCTAGTTTCTGAATTAAAACCTGTGGAACACTAAACCACATCTTCTGAATGCAACTCAGACACTTTAATTAAGCTAAGGTCTCCCTAGACAGGAGGGCCTCGATCCCACAAAAACTTAGTTAACAGCTAAGCACCCAATCCAGCGGGCTTCTATCCGCTTCTCCCGTTGGAAAAAACGGGAGAAGCCCCGGAACCCTTTAGGGTTCTTCTTAAAATTTGCAATTTTATGTGGTTACACCCCAAGGCTTATGGAAAAAAGAGGAGTTGAACCCCTGTGAGTAATTCTACAGACTACCGCCTAACACTCGGCCATTTTACCAGTGTCTATCACCCGTTGATTCTTCTCAACAAACCATAAAGATATCGGCACACTTTACTTAATCTTCGGTGCCTGAGCTGGCATGGTAGGAACTGCCTTAAGCCTATTAATCCGAGCAGAGCTTTCCCAACCTGGGACCCTCCTCGGGGACGACCAAATTTATAATGTTATTGTTACCGCACACGCATTCGTAATAATCTTTTTTATAGTTATACCAGTAATGATCGGCGGATTTGGTAACTGGTTAGTCCCACTAATAATTGGAGCCCCGGACATGGCCTTCCCCCGAATAAACAACATAAGCTTTTGGCTATTACCCCCATCTTTTCTTCTCCTGCTTGCTTCATCTGGGGTGGAAGCCGGAGCTGGAACCGGATGAACTGTTTACCCTCCATTAGCAGGAAATTTAGCTCACGCAGGAGCCTCTGTGGACTTAACCATTTTCTCCCTACACTTAGCTGGGGTTTCATCAATTTTAGGAGCAATTAACTTTATTACCACCTGTATTAACATAAAACCACCAACAATAACACAATACCAAACCCCTCTGTTCGTATGATCCGTTCTTATCACAGCAGTACTTCTACTTCTTTCCCTCCCAGTTCTAGCAGCTGGAATTACAATATTACTAACAGATCGTAACCTTAATACCTCATTTTTTGACCCCGCCGGAGGGGGAGACCCAGTACTTTATCAGCACTTATTCTGATTTTTTGGTCACCCAGAAGTCTACATTCTTATTTTACCCGGCTTCGGAATAATCTCACACATTGTCACGTACTATTCCGGCAAAAAAGAACCCTTTGGCTACATAGGCATAGTATGAGCCATAATGTCCATTGGATTTTTAGGGTTCATTGTATGAGCTCATCACATATTTACAGTCGGAATAGACGTAGACACTCGAGCTTACTTTACTTCTGCCACAATAATTATTGCCATCCCCACAGGAGTTAAAGTATTCAGCTGACTAGCCACGTTGCACGGAGGCACAATTAAATGAGACGCCCCAATACTATGGGCCCTTGGATTTATTTTCTTATTTACAGTAGGAGGCTTAACAGGAATCGTCCTAGCAAACTCATCACTAGACATTGTATTACACGACACCTACTACGTAGTAGCACATTTTCACTATGTTCTATCCATAGGAGCAGTATTTGCCATTATAGGGGGCTTCGTCCACTGATTCCCACTTTTTTCAGGATTTACCCTACATAAAACATGAACTAAAATTCAATTTGGTGTCATATTCGCCGGCGTTAATATAACATTCTTCCCCCAGCACTTCTTAGGCCTTGCAGGCATGCCCCGACGATACTCAGACTACCCAGACGCCTATACCCTATGAAATACAGTCTCATCAATCGGATCCCTAGTATCACTAGTGGCAGTAATTATAATAATATTTATCATCTGAGAAGCCTTTGCAGCTAAACGAGAAGTACTAACCCTAGAACTAACAACAACCAACCTAGAATGACTTCATGGCTGCCCTCCACCATACCACACCTATGAAGAGCCCACTTATGTCCAAACCACCACGAGAAAGGAAGGAATTGAACCCCCATGCATTGGTTTCAAGCCAACCACATCACCATTTATGCTTCTTTCCCGATAAGGCCTTAGTAAAAGCATTACATAGCCCTGTCAGAGCTAAATTATAGAATCAGAAGATCTATAGGCCTTAATGGCTCACCCCTCACAACTAGGCTTCCAAGATGCAGCTTCCCCAATCATAGAAGAACTTCTTCACTTTCACGATCACGCCCTAATAATCGTTTTTTTAATTAGCGCATTAGTACTATACACAATTACCCTTATAATAACCACCAACCTAACACACACAAACACCATAGACGCGCAAGAAGTAGAAATAATCTGAACTATCCTACCAGCAATTATTCTAATTATAATTGCCCTCCCCTCTCTTCGAATTCTATACCTTATAGACGAAATTAATAACCCACATCTGACAATTAAAACTATAGGCCACCAATGATACTGAAGCTATGAATATACTGACTATGAAGATCTAGCATTCGATTCATACATAGTCCCAACTCAAGACCTAAATCCTGGTTATTTCCGACTTCTAGAAGTGGACAACCGAATAGTGGTTCCAATGGAATCTCCAATCCGAATGCTTATTTCCGCTGAAGACGTACTGCACTCCTGAGCCGTCCCATCACTTGGAGTAAAAACTGACGCAATCCCCGGCCGATTAAACCAAACTACCTTTATTACATCACACCCCGGCTTATTCTACGGACAATGTTCAGAAATCTGCGGGTCTAACCACAGCTTTATGCCAATTGTAGTTGAAGCCGTCCCACTCCTAAACTTTGAACACTGATCAACAACCCTTCTATCTTCATCATTGAGAAGCTATAAGCGCTAGCCTTTTAAGCTAGAGATGGGAAAACCCCTTCCCCTCAATGACATGCCACAACTGAACCCGTCCCCATGATTTTTAGTTATACTACTAACTTGAGCTGTCCTAATATTCATTATATTAAATAAAACCCTAAACCTAAAGTACCTCAACACCCCAATACAAAAAGAATCAGAAATGCTCACCCCAACCCCATGAACCTGACCATGAACCTAAGCTTCTTTGACCAATTTATAATCCCACAAGCCCTAGGAATCCCACTTATTCTGATTGCCATAATCACACCAGCCCTATTAATTCTAAAACGATCAAACCGCCTAGTCTCAAATCGACTTATAACCTTACAAGAATGAGCACTTAAGAACTTTACAAAACAATTAATGCTACCAATTAACATTCCCGGGCACAAATGAACAGCCATCCTACTTTCCCTTACGCTACTCTTACTATCCCTCAATCTTCTCGGTCTACTCCCATACACATTCACCCCAACAACACAACTATCTATAAACATAGCAATTGCTGTCCCAATATGACTAGCAACTGTCCTAATCGGACTACGAAACCAACCAACAATCTCACTAGGTCACCTTCTACCTGAAGGAACACCAACGCCCCTAATCCCAATCCTAATTATTATTGAAACAATTAGTCTTCTTATTCGCCCAATCGCCCTCGGAGTACGACTAACTGCAAATTTGACCGCCGGTCACTTATTAATTCAACTCATCTCAACCGCAACCTTTATCCTAATACCATCTATAACACTAACAGCATCCACAGCCTTCATCATCCTCCTACTACTTACGGGCCTAGAAATTGCAGTCGCCATAATTCAAGCCTACGTATTTGTCTTACTTTTAAGCCTTTACCTACAAGAAAACGTTTAATGACCCACCAAGCACACGCCTATCACATAGTAGACCCAAGTCCATGACCATTAACAGGAGCAATTGCAGCCCTTCTAATGACCTCCGGACTAGCCATGTGGTTCCACTTCAGCAACACAACCCTAATAAACCTTGGACTTATAGTCCTTCTATTAACTATGTATCAATGATGACGAGATATTGTACGAGAAGGGACCCACCAAGGGCACCACACTCCCCTGGTCCAAAAAGGACTACGATATGGCATAATCTTATTTATTACATCAGAAGTATTCTTCTTCCTTGGCTTCTTCTGAGCCTTCTACCACTCAAGCCTTGCCCCAACACCAGAACTAGGCGGATGCTGACCACCAAGCGGCGTATTTCCACTCAACCCATTTGAAGTTCCATTACTAAATACAGCAGTTCTACTAGCATCAGGGGTAACTGTCACATGAGCCCACCACTCGATTATAGACGGTGCCCGAAAGGAGGCAATACAAGCCCTATTACTAACAATTATTCTAGGACTCTACTTCACTGCCCTACAAGCCATAGAATACTATGAAGCCCCTTTTACTATTTCAGACAGCGTGTACGGAACTACCTTTTTCGTAGCAACAGGATTTCACGGACTCCACGTCATTATTGGATCATCCTTTCTAGTTGTTTGTCTTATTCGCCAAACAATATTTCACTTTACTACAAATCACCACTTTGGGTTCGAAGCTGCCGCATGATATTGACATTTTGTAGATGTGGTTTGACTCTTCCTATACGTATCAATCTACTGATGAGGCTCCTATTCTTCTAGTACTAATTAGTATAAGTGACTTCCAATCACTAGGTCTTAATAAAATTTAAGGAAGAATAATGAACCTATTAACCATACTAACAACAACTATAATCATCTCCACTGTTCTAATCCTAATCAGCTTCTGACTCCCACAACTAAACCCAGACACAGAAAAACTGTCCCCGTATGAATGTGGATTTGACCCCCTAGGCAACGCCCGACTGCCATTTTCTCTACGATTCTTTCTAGTAGCAATTTTATTTCTACTATTTGACTTAGAAATCGCCCTACTCCTACCAATACCTTGGGCCATAAATCTTAACAACCCACTAGAAACAATTACCTTTTCCTCCACAATCCTTTTACTCCTAACACTAGGCCTTGCCTACGAGTGGATACAAGGGGGCTTAGAGTGGGCAGAATTGAGAGTTAGTCTAAACAAGACAATTAATTTCGACTTAATAAATCTGAACTTGGACTTCAGACTCCCACATGACACCAACATATTTTATACTAAACTCCGCCTTCCTACTTAGTATCACAGGCCTCTCCCTCCACCGAACACACCTTATATCAGCCCTGCTATGTATTGAAGGAATAATGTTGGCCCTATTCATCATCTTAACAACATTTCTATCAACCCTCCAAACACCAACTCTTTCCCCTGCACCAATCATACTACTTGCCTTGTCTGCTTGCGAAGCAAGCACAGGTCTGGCCCTTCTAGTCGCAACCTCTCGCACACATGGCAACGACCACCTACAAAACCTAAACCTACTACAATGTTAAAAATTATTTTACCAACAATTCTTCTAGCCCCAACAACAATAATTTTAAAACCAACACAAATATTTAATACATTTATCCTATATTCACTTACCTTAGCCATACTTAGCCTAACCTGATTAAAACACCCAACCAACTCCGAACCCTTATTTTCAAACACCTGACTAGCAATTGACCACATCTCAGCTCCCCTCCTAGTGCTTTCATGCTGACTCCTCCCACTAATGGCCCTCGCCAGTCAAAATCACCTTCAACCAGAACCAACCCACCGAAAACAAGCCTTCCTCATTACACTGGCTATATTACAAACATTTCTAATCATTACCTTCTCAGCAACCAACTTCACACTCTTCTACATCATATTTGAAGCAACCCTAATCCCAACACTAATTATCATTACCCGGTGGGGAAATCAAGCAGAACGACTAAGTGCCGGCATTTATTTCCTATTTTATACCCTAGCAAGCTCTCTTCCCCTGCTCGTCGCCATTCTATATTTCAACACCAAAAACCACCACTCATCAACCCTCCTACTACAACTTTCCCAACCACTACTCAATACTTCATGATCTAACACCATACTATGAACAGCCTGCCTAATAGCCTTCATAGTAAAAATACCCCTATATGGACTTCACCTATGACTCCCCAAAGCCCACGTCGAAGCCCCAATTGCTGGGTCAATAGTCCTAGCCGCTATCCTCCTAAAACTAGGGGGTTACGGAATCATCCGAATCTCACTATTTCTCTCCCCCCTCACACAAAAATTATACTTTCCATTCATAATCCTCTCCCTATGGGGCATTATTATAACCAGCTCCATCTGCATACGACAAACGGACCTAAAATCATTAATCGCTTACTCATCAGTAAGCCACATAGGACTAGTAATTGCCGCATGTATAATCCAAACACCATGAAGCATCTCAGGAGCAATAATTTTAATAATCGCCCACGGACTTACATCATCCATACTCTTCTGCCTGGCTAATACAAACTACGAACGAACCCACAGCCGAACACTAGTTCTTGCCCGAGGACTTCAAATAATCCTTCCACTAATAACAACATGATGACTATTAGCTAACCTTACAAACATAGCACTACCCCCAACAATCAACCTCATAGGAGAACTACTAATTATTACCTCCCTATTCAACTGGTCCTACCTTACAATCCTGCTCACAGGAACAGGAACACTAATTACAGCCATCTATTCACTACACATATTTCTAACGACCCAACGAAATAAAATCTCACCAAATATCCTCATAAACAACCCCACCCACACACGAGAACACCTTCTAATAACCCTGCACATCATACCCCTAATGCTACTAATTACAAAACCACTTCTTCTACACTAACACACAGGTTAGCATAGTTTAACATAAAACACTAGGATGTGGCCCTAACAATAGAAGTTCAATCCTTCTTGCAAACCGAGGGGAGTTAAGAACACCAAGAACTGCTAATTCTTCCCACTAACGTTAAAATCGTTAGGCCCCTTACTTTTAAAGGATAAAAGAAATCCATTGGTCTTAGGCACCAAAAACCTTGGTGCAATTCCAAGTAAAAGTACATGCAAACAACCCACATTACACTAATACTCTCAGCACTTCTAACCATCACAATGCCAATCTTACTAACACTTTACCCAAACCAACAAAAAATATTCAACCCCACCCCACATAACATCAAACAGGCCGTTAAAATCGCCTGCATAATAACCATAATCCCAATAATATTATTTATTAACCAAGGGACAGAAACCATTCTAACAAACCTATCATTAATTACCATTAACAACTTTAACATTAAAATAAGTTTTATTCTTGATATGTACTCACTAACATTTGTCCCAATCGCCCTATTCGTCACATGGTCCATCCTAGAATTTTCAATTTGATACATAGCTTCGGACCCCAACATTAATCAATTCTTCAAATATCTATTAATTTTCCTAATTGCAATAATCACCTTAGTTACAGCTAACAGCATGTTACAATTTTTTATTGGCTGAGAAGGAGTGGGCATTATATCCTTTCTATTAATCGGATGATGATTTTCACGCGCAGACGCAAACTCAGCAGCACTACAAGCAATCATCTATAACCGAATTGGAGACATTGGACTTATTATAGCAATCGCATGATTTGCCATAAACACTTCAAACTGACAAATACAAGGAATCTTCGCCTGTTTTTCAAACAACATACTTCCCACCATTGGACTAATTCTAGCCGCGGCCGGCAAGTCTGCCCAATTTGGACTTCACCCATGGCTGCCCGCTGCAATAGAAGGTCCAACCCCAGTATCAGCACTACTTCACTCCAGCACCATAGTAGTGGCAGGGGTTTTCCTTCTAATCCGCCTTCACCCAATCTTAGAAAACAACAAAATTATCCTGACCACATGCCTCTGCTTAGGCGCACTAACCACACTCTTCACCGCTATCTGTGCTCTAACCCAAAACGACATCAAAAAAATTATCGCTTTTTCAACCTCAAGCCAACTTGGCCTAATAATGGTCACCATCGGACTAAACCAACCTCAACTAGCCTTCTTCCATATCTCCACCCACGCATTCTTCAAAGCAATACTATTCTTATGCTCAGGATCAATTATTCACAACCTGTCAGATGAACAAGACATCCGAAAAATAGGGGGAATTAAAAATACACTCCCAATTACATCTGCCTGCCTTACTATCGGCAACCTTGCACTAATAGGCACCCCCTTCCTATCGGGCTTTTACTCCAAAGACACAATTATTGAAACCCTCAACAACTCATACCTAAACGCCTGAGCCCTCATACTAACAATTTTAGCAACAATACTCACTGCCGCCTACAGCATACGAATTATCTTTTACGTTCAAATAAAAACTACCCGATCTAATCCTATCACACCAACAAACGAAAACACAAAAACCCTAATCAATCCAATTGTCCGCCTCGCACTAGGAAGCCTAATCGCTGGCCTCCTCATCACTACAACAGTACTTCCAATCAAAACAATACCAACCACAATACCCACCACAACAAAACTTATAGCACTTCTAATCTCCCTGGCTGGACTAATCACTGCCATAGACATTACTAACCGAACCACAGCCCTTACGATAACAAAAAAAGGACCACTATACTTCTTCTCAAACAACCTAGGTTTCTTCAACAACCTCCACCGATCAATTCCTAAAATAACCCTAAAAATAAGCCAAAAACTAGCCACACACACCAACGATTTAACCTGACTAGAAAAGACCGGCCCAAAAGGCGTAGCAAACCTTCAACTACCAATAATCAACCTCTCATCCTCACAAAACGGAATCATCAAGTCCTACCTAACCACCTTCATCATCACCACAGCCCTTCTCTGCATAATAGCCCCCTAACAGCACGAAGACTGCCACGCCCCGCCCCACGAGTCAACTCCAACACAACAAACAATGTCAACAAAAGACCCCAACCACAAATTAACAACCCTCAACCCCCGACAGAGTACAACAAAGACACCCCAACGAAATCACTTCGCAAAACAAAAACCCCAGAAAAATTCTCCCCGCTAAGACCAAAACCCCCACCATCCACCAACACTAATCACATCACACCTACTAAAACAGAATACCCAACCAAATATACTAACACCGACCAGCTTCCTCAAGTCTCTGGAAACGGGTCAGAAGCTAAAGCAACAGAATAAGCAAACACCACTAACATGCCCCCCAAGTAAATCAAAAACAACACTAAAGAAATAAACGAATTTCCAAGCCCAACCAAAACTCCACACCCTGACGCCGCAGACAACACCAAACCAACCGCCCCAAAATAAGGAGACGGGTTAGAAGCCACAGCTACCAACCCACCAACAAGACAAAAAAACAAAATAGACAAAAAATAGGCCATACATTTTTGCCTGGGCCCATAACCAGGACCTGTGGTCTGAAAAACCACCGTTGTTATTCAACTACAAAAACAATGACAATCACACGAAAATCCCACCCGATCATCAAAATCGTAAACAACTCATTTATTGACCTGCCCACCCCATCCAACATTTCAGCATGATGAAACTTTGGCTCACTACTAGGAACATGCTTAATCATCCAAATTCTAACCGGATTATTCCTTGCCATACACTACACAGCAGACATCTCATCAGCCTTCTCATCAGTAGCCCACATCTGCCGAGATGTCCAATATGGCTGACTTATCCGAAACCTTCACGCCAACGGAGCATCAATATTCTTTATCTGTATCTACCTTCACATCGGACGAGGACTCTACTATGGCTCATACATATTTAAAGAAACATGAAACCTAGGCGTAATCCTTCTACTCCTAGTTATAGCAACTGCCTTCGTTGGCTACGTCCTGCCATGAGGTCAAATATCATTCTGAGGGGCCACCGTAATCACAAACTTACTATCCGCAATTCCATACATTGGAACCACCCTAGTAGAATGAATCTGGGGGGGATTCTCAGTAGACAACGCCACCCTAACACGATTTTTTACATTTCACTTCTTACTCCCATTCATCATCATTGGAGTATCAATGATACACCTTCTTTTCCTACACGAAACAGGCTCAAACAACCCAACAGGACTACAATCAAACTCAGACAAAATTCCATTTCACCCATATTTTTCATATAAAGACCTACTAGGAGCAACACTAATAATTATCGCCCTACTCCTACTAGCCCTTCTAGCCCCAAATATGCTAGGAGACCCAGAAAACTTTTCACCCGCCAACCCCCTAGTAACCCCACCCCACATTAAACCAGAATGGTATTTCCTATTTGCATATGCCATCCTACGATCCATCCCGAACAAGCTAGGAGGGGTTCTAGCCCTCCTAATATCAATTCTAATCCTAATACTAATTCCTCTCCTTCACACATCTAAACAACGAACCATCTCATTCCGACCCCTATCCCAAATTTTATTTTGACTCTTAATCGCAAACGTCCTTGTCCTAACATGAATTGGGGGCCAACCAGTAGAGCACCCATTTATCATTATTGGCCAACTAGCATCTATCCTCTACTTCCTTTTATTTACCTTACTAATACCAGCTACCGCTATTATAGAAAATAAACTCATAAAATGATAATAAGCCGTAGTAGCTTAAACAAAGCCTTGGTCTTGTAAACCAAAGATGGGGATACTTCCCTCCCCCTAAGGCATCAAAAGAGGGGGACTAACCCCCGTCTCCAATCCCCAAAACTGGCATTTTTATTAAACTATCTCTTGCATAAGGGGCCACTCCGTGGCCTCTTTTTACCTAAATTCTATTCACAGAACCAACATAAGGGGCCACTCCGTGGCCTCTTTTTACCTAAATTCTATTCACAGAACCAGCATAAGGGGCCACTCCGTGGCCTCTTTTTACCTAAATTCTATTCACAGAACCAGCATAAGGGGCCACTCCGTGGCCTCTTTTTACCTAAATTCTATTCACAGAACCAGCATAAGGGGCCACTCCGTGGCCTCTTTTTACCTAAATTCTATTCACAGAACCAGCATAAGGGGCCACTCCGTGGCCTCTTTTTACCTAAATTCTATTCACAGAACCAGCATAAGGGGCCACTCCGTGGCCTCTTTTTACCTAAATTCTATTCACAGAACCAGCATAAGGGGCCACTCCGTGGCCTCTTTTTACCTAAATTCTATTCACAGAACCAGCATAAGGGGCCACTCCGTGGCCTCTTTTTACCTAAATTCTATTCACAGAACCAGCATAAGGGGCCACTCCGTGGCCTCTTTTTACCTAAATTCTATTCACAGAACCAGCATAAGGGGCCACTCCGTGGCCTCTTTTTACCTAAATTCTATTCACAGAACCAGCATAAGGGGCCACTCCGTGGCCTCTTTTTACCTAAATTCTATTCACAGAACCAGCATAAGGGGCCACTCCGTGGCCTCTTTTTACCTAAATTCTATTCACAGAACCAGCATAAGGGGCCACTCCGTGGCCTCTTTTTACCTAAATTCTATTCACAGAACCAGCATAAGGGGCCACTCCGTGGCCTCTTTTTACCTAAATTCTATTCACAGAACCAGCATAAGGGGCCACTCCGTGGCCTCTTTTTACCTAAATTCTATTCACAGAACCAGCATAAGGGGCCACTCCGTGGCCTCTATAATTTATCATCCGGTGTACTAATACATTATATGTATATAGTGCATTAACCTATTTTCCCCACGAATAATAAGATCAAATATTAACCTATTACAGCACTATATACGACTATGTATATAGTGCATTAACCTATTTTCCCCACGAATAATAAGCAAGAAATATAAACTACTAAATTACCCAATACATAAAAATTTAATCTTACATAATTGCAAATCAATACGAATAATAAGCACGTATTAATATTTATTAAAGTACATAGGACATATCATGTTTTTCGTACATAAACATAACTTCAACACGAGTATTAAGATTGACTATTGACTTATTTATTATACTTGCAGCGATTTTGTATACGTACTTGTCAGTTGTGTATTGTACAAGCTCCGAGAAACCAGCAACTCTGTCATCATAAGACCCTCTATTACTAGTTTCAAGCCCATCGATCGAGGTTGCACCATTACTTGCCTTTTAAGAGGCCTCTGGTTGTTATTTCATGGCCATATTACTGTTGATAACCATACGTCCCCCTTTAAGAGGCCTTTGGTAAATGGATTAATTCCTATCGTACCCTTGACCCGCATAACTGGTTTTTCTGGCCTTTAGTAATTTTTATATCTCTTATTACTTCAGACCCCCATTCAAGGAATGGTCGATACCGAGTCAATATAATCTGTACCTATTATGCGGTCCATGATTCCACTCCGAACCATATGGTATTATTCAGTCAATGGTTACAGGACATATCGTTTTACAAACAAACTTTTTTACAAACTTGTTTTAAAACGATTTATCAAAAAACAAAGGTCATTAACAAACTAAAAATATTTTTATAACAAATAACAAAAAAAAATTAAAATTTTAATAAAATATTAAAAAATTTTTAAAAATAAAAAATTTTTAATTTTATGTTTTATCTAAAATTAACCTTCCATAGAACCAACAAAAAAATTTTATAATTTATAATATATTACCTAATTTTTATCGGAAGTTTTCTACGTCAAACAAAACAAATACAATCAAATATCTTTTACAGGCAAACCCCCCTACCCCCCTTACCAATAATTACCCGCTTAATCAAATTTACTCTCGTCAAACCCCTAAACCGAGATTTGACTAAACTGATAAACTATCGGCAATGTTACAGTCATCTAACGTGCTCTACAGATTGTAAGCACGACTGCAACTACAGCACATAATATATTTTTATATTATGCATTATTATATACACATCATGTTTTAAAACATGACCCAACATGGGCCCGATCACTCGAAGCCCTAATGTATATACACAT